CAAGGTCCGCCTCATGGCATCCAAGTTGAAAGAGATAAATTGAACAAGTATGGTCGTCCCCTATTGGGATGTACTATTAAACCAAAATTGGGATTATCCGCAAAAAACTACGGTAGAGCGGTTTATGAATGTCTACGGGGTGGACTTGATTTTACTAAGGATGATGAAAACGTAAATTCACAACCATTTATGCGTTGGAGAGATCGTTTCTTATTTTGTGCCGAAGCAATCTTTAAATCGCAAGCCGAAACGGGTGAAATTAAAGGACATTACTTGAATGCAACTGCGGGTACATGTGAAGAAATGATCAAAAGAGCGGTATTTGCCAGAGAATTGGGAGTTCCTATCGTAATGCATGACTACTTAACTGGGGGGTTCACCGCAAATACTAGCCTGGCTCATTATTGCCGCGACAATGGTCTACTTCTTCACATCCATCGCGCAATGCATGCAGTTATTGATAGACAGAAAAATCATGGTATGCATTTTCGTGTACTAGCTAAAGCATTACGTATGTCTGGCGGAGATCATATTCACGCTGGTACAGTAGTGGGTAAACTGGAAGGGGAACGTGAGATGACTTTGGGTTTTGTTGATTTGTTACGTGATGATTTTATTGAAAAAGATCGAAGTCGTGGTATCTTTTTCACTCAAGACTGGGTCTCTATGCCAGGTGTTCTGCCCGTGGCTTCAGGGGGTATTCATGTTTGGCATATGCCTGCCCTAACCGAAATCTTTGGGGATGATTCCGTACTACAGTTTGGTGGAGGAACTTTAGGGCACCCTTGGGGAAATGCACCCGGTGCAGTAGCTAATCGGGTGTCTTTAGAAGCATGTGTACAAGCTCGTAATGAGGGACGTGATCTTGCTCGTGAAGGTAATGATATTATTCGTGAAGCTGCCAAATGGAGTCCTGAGCTAGCCGCTGCTTGTGAAATATGGAAAGAGATCACATTCGAGTTCGAACCAGTGGATAAGGTGGATAAGGTAGAAAAAGAGACAAAATAAGTGCGTATAATTTAGCAATTCCTGTTTGTTCTCCTAATTGATTGCAATGAAACTTGGCCCAATCTTTCTTTTCCTCAAAAAAAGAAAGATTGGGCCGAATAAAAAGAAAGACATCTTATACTAAATCCTATAATACTAATCCTATAATACTATGAACTATGAGGGTCTTTGTGTATTTGCATATATCTTTTATATGTACAGACCTTACGATAGATATACAATACGATATACAAGTATATACAAAATATAAACATAAGAAGATAAGATCGAAGGAAGACTAAACAACTTATCTATTCTATTCTTTATTGTTAGATCCATAGGCTGAATTATGGATCCTTGGGATTGGATTGGTGGATCATTTTCTATTCCTTAGTTTCAGGCCATAGATCAAGCCAAGGGAAGGATCCCTTCTACCCCTATCCTGTATATTGTCTTTTTCGTTCCCTGTTGTAATAGAAACTCATTTTCTTATTTGACTATATGACACGAGATTCTACGAGACGAGAATTCATTTTGAATTTATGGGAAGAAACAACTATGTATCTTTTTGATGAGAATTGAAAGTTTTACATGAGAGAAACCTGTCTTTATATATCTTTTTTTGAGGAAAAAATTCTATCATAATATTGAAATGATTCAACAGATTCCTCAAAAGGAGATCTTTTCAAGACTCGCTCGTTTTTCATTAACAATCTGAATGATTGGATCATAATCATATGCTTCATTTGAATTCTGATGAGAAAGAGAAAAAAAAGAAATAGTAAAATGATTTTTTATTCATCGAATGACTATTCATCTATTAGTATTAGGTTTTCATAAAATAGGGGGCGGAAAGAATCTATGGAAAAATGTTGGTTCAATTCGATGTTGTCTAACAAGAAGTTAGAACATAGGTGTGGACTAAGTAAATCAATGGATAGTCTTGATGCTCTTGGACATACCAGTGGAAGTGAAGAAACTCTTCTAAATGATGCGGAGAAAAAGATTACTAGTTGGCACAGTTTTAGTTTCAGTAATATTAATTATCTAAATTATTTATTTGATAGCAGGAATTTTTGGAGTTTGATCTCTGATCATACTTTTTTAGTTAGAAATAGTAATGGTGACACTTCTTCTTTATATTTTGATATTGAAAATCAGATTTTTGATATTTACAATGCTAGTTCTTCTTTGAGTGAACTAGAGATTCTTTTTCCTAGTTATTTGAATAGTGGATCTAATAGTAGTAATTACTACTATTATTATTCCATGTATGATACTCAATCTAATTGGAATAATCACATTAATAGTTGCATTGATAGTTATCTTCGTTTTGAAATCAGTCTTAAGAGTGACATTTACAGTGGTATCGACAGTTACATTTCTAGTTTCATTTGTACGGAAAGTATAAGTAGTATTGAAAGTGGAAATTCTAGTATCAAAACTAGTAGCAGTTCTTTCAATATAAGAGAAAGATCTAATGATTTAGATATCAATACAAAATACAAGCAGTTATGGGTTCAATGTGAGAATTGTTATGGATTAAATTATAAAAAATCTTTTAGTTCAAAAATGAATATTTGTGAACACTGCGGATATCATTTGAAAATGAGTAGTTCAGATAGAATTGAACTCTTTATTGATCCTGGCACTTGGGAGCCTATGGATGAAGATATGGTCTCTATGGACCCCATTGAATTTCATTCAGAGGAGGAACCTTATATAGATCGCATCTCTTTTTATCAAAGAAAAACGGGTTTAACTGAAGCTGTTCAAACGGGCGTAGGTCAATTAAATAGTATTCCCATAGCAATTGGAGTTATGGATTTTCAGTTTATGGGAGGTAGTATGGGATCTGTAGTAGGTGAGAAAATCACCCGTTTGATCGAGTATGCTACTAATCGATCTCTACCTGTCATTATTGTGTGTGCTTCTGGAGGAGCACGCATGCAAGAAGGGAGTTTGAGCTTGATGCAAATGGCTAAAATATCTTCTGCTTCATATGATTATCAATCAAAGAAAAAGTTATTCTATGTATCAATCCTTACATCTCCTACAACTGGCGGAGTTACAGCAAGTTTTGGTATGTTGGGAGATATCATTATTGCTGAACCTAATGCCTACATTGCTTTTGCGGGTAAAAGAGTAATTGAACAAACATTGAAAAAGACAGTACCCGACGGTTCACAAGCGGCTGAGTATTTATTCCTTAAGGGCTTATTCGACCCAATTGTACCACGTAATCCTTTAAAAGGTGTTCTGAATGAGTTATTTCAGCTACATGGTTTCCTTCCCTTGAATCAAGATTAAAAAAAGATTTTAAAAAAGATTGAAATTCTTCATTTTCAAATGGAAGTATAGCACTAGCTTCAGTTCTTTTTCTTTGTAGCGAATAAGCATTTAGTTCATTCTAATGAAAAAAACAAAACTAAGAAGATGGTGTTTTCTTTGGGTACATCAGTTATAAGTGTAGTAAGAGTCAAAAGTTTTGGATAATGACTTTTTGCCCCGGATCCTTTTTTTATTCTACCTCTATTCCTGATTAGGAATAAGCATCCCTCTATCGACAAGATAAAAAAGAATTTATTTCTCCTTCCGAGAAATCCGGGAAAGAAAAATAAAATATTAGAAAGAAAAAGAAAGAAGAAATCTCAAATAAAATAAAGAAAATAGAAATATTCAAATAACAAATAAGAAGAATATAGAAGTTCTTTCTATTTAGCGAGAACCCCCGTTTTTCACTAGGAATCCCTTTTTGTTGAATAAGATTGGTTAAAGTCGGGAATTCATAAGAAACTCTTTTCTATCTTTCCTTTCAAAACAAAAAAGGTGTTTTGAAAGGAAAGATAGAAAGACGATGAAGATAAGGATGGGAGAAGAAGAATCCAATTTCTGAAAGCGGATTCTCATACATATTTGTGTAGAAAGAGGAATAGGTACACTTCATTTAGTTCTACATTCATTTATTCTGAAATACTTCATATTAAGATTATCTTAATATTCTTTCTAATAGATAGACTTATCATAAGATATCTTTATAATTATAATTTAGAATTATAATAGGTACAAATATGAAATCGAGGTACCCATTCTATGATAGATTTGAACTTTCCCTCTATTTTTGTTCCTTTAGTGGGCCTAGTCTTTCCGGCAATCGCAATGGCTTCTTTATCTCTTTATGTCCAAAGAAATAAGATTGTTTAAATATGATGGGACCAAATCTCATCAATCTCTTTCAACACTGGATCATCATACAGATACTCTTTTAATGTAATATGGTAGGATATATGATATGTGGCCTTTCACAAATAGTTGTTTTGTTATGTATGCCGATGCATAATATACGCATTAATGCGTGTATATGCGATTATAGCTTAATCAATTAAATGATTCAATTCAAAATGATCATCAGCAAATCTTTTTTGAAAAAGATTTGAAATAGAAACTCAATGTATCTAACCAATTATTCCTAAAGGTTCCCGTCGGAATGCTGCTAGTTGATGAAAGTTACTTCGGGATCAAGCAATAAAAATCGAGTCAAATCCATTTGAGTTATTCTCTCAATTCCAATCGAATGCAACTGGATCTAGTATAGTATGAACTGGCGATCAGAACATATATGGATAGAACTTATAACGGGGTCTCGAAAAACAAGTAATTTTTGCTGGGCCTTTATTCTTTTTTTAGGTTCATTAGGATTCTTAGTGGTTGGAACTTCCAGTTATCTTGGTAAAAATCTGATATCCGTATTTCCGTCTCAGCAAATTCTTTTTTTCCCACAAGGAATCGTGATGTCTTTCTATGGGATCGCAGGTCTATTCATTAGTTCTTATTTGTGGTGCACAATTTCATGGAATGTAGGTAGTGGTTATGACCGATTTGATAGAAAAGAAGGGATAATGTCCCTTTTTCGTTGGGGATTTCCTGGAAGAAATCGTCGTATCTTCCTTCGTTTCTTTCTGAAAGATATCCAATCAATCAGAATGGAGGTGAGAGAGGGTCTTTTTCCTCGCCGTGTCCTTTATATGGAAATCAGGGGCCAAGGAGCCATTCCCTTGACCCGTACTGATGAGAATTTGACTCCACGAGAAATTGAACAAAAAGCTGCCGAATTGGCCTATTTCTTGCGCGTACCCATTGAAGTATTTTGAAATGAACTGAAGAAGAAATCTCAGCATGAGAGAAGGAACTTAATACATCTCAAAAGCAGGAGGACGTATATTGAAAATAGATTAAGGAGAATAGAAACTATTTGTACACAAAAACTCTTTTGTATACGCATACACATGGCGTCCAGCTTCATTCTTTATACTAGTAAAAAGGTCTAATAAGTATAGATTCATCAAATATCCTAACATGTCTTTTCTTTTCGTAAAACAGAATTCCTCTTTTTAGGCCTTTGAATTGATACCCTATCCCCGCGCTGCGGTTAGACAGTGAAATCTTTCGAATTCGAAAAAATGAAGAGGAAATTGGTTACAATTTGCCTAATTGAGATCTCTGGAATATGGAAAGAATATTTACTTCTTTTTTTGTTTCATTCGAAAAGGGCCCTTCTTCTATGTTCTATTCTAGATCCAAAGACTCAATTCTTACACAAAAACAAAAATAGGAAAAGAACCATAGGTTCGATACCTTGTTCTTGTTAGAGTTATAGGCTCTTGTTATATAATTCGTGCTTCATAGAAATCTCAGATAGAATCGACGAATGAAACAGGTTCATTAACAATTCACATCACGGAAACAGAATGAAAAAAAAGAAAGCATTGGCTTCCCTCCCATATCTTGTGTCTATACTCTTTTTGCCCTGGTGGGTTTCTCTCTCATTTAAGAAATGTCTAGAAACTTGGGTTCTTAATTGGTGGAATACCAGGCAATCCGAAATCCTTTTGAATGATATTCAAGAGAAAAATGTTCTAGAAAAATTTATGGAATTAGAAGAACTATTCCTGTTGGACGAGATGATAAAGGAGTACTCGGAGACACATATGCAAAGGCTTCGTATAGGAATGCACAAGGAAACAATACAATTGGTCCAAAGACACAATGAATCTCATTTCCATATCATTTTGCATTTCTCTACAAATCTAATCTGTTTCGCTATTCTAAGTGGTTATTTTTTTCTGGGTAATGAAGAACTTTTCATTCTAAATTCTTGGATTCAGGAATTTCTCTATAACTTAAGTGATACAATCAAAGCTTTTTCGATTCTTTTAGTTACTGATTTATGGATCGGATTTCACTCGACCCATGGTTGGGAACTAATGATTGGTTCGATCTACAACGATTTTGGATTGGCTCAGAATGATCAGATTATATCTGGTCTTGTTTCCACTTTTCCAGTGATTCTAGATACAATTGTGAAATATTGGATCTTCCATTTTTTAAATCGTGTATCTCCTTCGCTTGTAGTAATTTATCATTCAATGAATGAATAATTCATTAGATCTTTTGATATCAATCAAATCAGAATCTTTCTTCATGTATAAATAAATCATTTTTCATCTTACTTATTCTTTATACTTCTACCTTTTCAATTCAAGGTATTCATACTATATTCCACCAGTACAATTCTTTCAGTACAATCAATACAATGGCAAACTTGTGGATAGGGAATTCTACTAGTTACCTATCAAATTTATTGTAGAAATTCCGGGGATCAATGATTGGACCATGCAAAATAGAAAGACTTTTTCTTGGGTAAAAGAACAGATGACTCGATCCATTTATGTATCGATCATGATATATGCAATAACTCGAGCATCTATTTCAAATGCATATCCCATTTTTGCGCAGCAGGGTTATGAAAATCCACGAGAAGCAACTGGGCGAATTGTATGTGCCAATTGCCATTTAGCTAATAAGCCCGTGGATATTGAAGTTCCGCAAGCTGTGCTTCCTGATACTGTATTTGAAGCAGTTGTTCGAATTCCTTATGATATGCAACTTAAACAAGTTCTTGCTAATGGTAAAAAGGGAGCTTTGAATGTAGGAGCTGTTCTTATTTTACCTGAGGGATTTGAATTAGCCCCCCCCGATCGTATTTCTCCCGAAATGAAAGAAAAGATGGGCAATCTTTCTTTTCAGTTTTATCGTCCTAATAAAAGAAATATTCTTGTGATAGGTCCTGTTCCCGGTCAGAAATATAGTGAAATCGTATTTCCTATTCTTTCCCCCGACCCTGCTACGAAAAAAGACGTTCACTTCTTAAAATATCCCATATATGTAGGTGGGAACAGGGGAAGGGGTCAGATTTATCCTGATGGTAGCAAGAGTAACAATACAGTTTATAATGCTACATCTGCTGGTATAGTAAGCAGAATAGCACGTAAAGAAAAGGGGGGATATGAAATAACCATAGTTGATGCTTCAGAAGGACGTCAAGTGGTTGATATTATACCTCCAGGACCAGAACTTCTTGTTTCAGAAGGTGAATCCATCAAGCTTGATCAACCATTAACAAGTAATCCAAATGTAGGAGGTTTTGGTCAGGGAGACGCAGAAATAGTGCTT